ATTCAAAATGTATCATTGAAAATTCAAATAAAAACTAAATATGGGACGTAAGGTTTTTCTAAGTAACTAACCTCCCTCAATATGAATATGAAGGGAGTGCGCCTATGATGAAAAGCCTGCCCGACTTTTTTTGAATTCAAACTCTTGTGATCTATGTTCCCCATCCTACCTGGATCACAAATAGATTCAGTTACATCTGCGTGTCATTTAAACTCGATTTAGTTCAGTTTGTGAAAAAAAAAAAAATATGATTCTTCTCTGAATCATTAAAAATCAGAAACAAGAATAACATTCTATCCAATATTAGACCTTTAAACAGAAAGTTGTTCAAAAACACAATCTTTATTCTGATAGAATAAAGATGTTCTGGGACGGAAGGATTCGAACCTCCGAATAGCGGGACCAAAACCCGTTGCCTTACCACTTGGCTACGCCCCATTTAGATTTCTATTCGACACTAATAAAGACTAATATTAGTATTGGTTTTTCGTCAATTCCAGTCCAAAATATCTATAGAATAAATTAGATTGTTGCTAGGATTTTAACACGTGTAGATATAGAATTAAACTGAATTTATTGATCATTACATATAATTCAATTAAGATATTGTATGAAAGTATGATTTCTTCTATTCTCCTTTGAGAATTGGAGGATTTTTGATTGGGTGAGTTCAAAGAAAAAGAAGGATTTTTTGGTCTACCTTACTTTCTTTATTTTTCCTTATATCAATAACTCAATCAAAATGCAATTATCTCCAAGAACAAAATGTCTGTTATGCTTAATATCTTTAGTTTGATCTGTATCTGTCTTAATTCTGCCCTTTATTCGAGTAGTTTTTTCTTCGCTAAATTGCCCGAGGCCTATGCTTTTTTGAATCCAATCGTGAATGTTATGCCAGTCATACCTGTGCTCTTTTTTCTCTTAGCCTTTGTTTGGCAAGCTGCTGTAAGTTTTCGATGAGGTCTTTAATACTAATACTATCCTAGAAAATTCATGATTTATTCGAGAAAAAAAAAATTCTAACAATTGATAAGATCAGATAAGTCTTACAGTATGAACCCTCGATTCAAACATTGAAATTCGTGGAGAGCTGCGATAAATCTGGATCACCCCATTTCCCCATTCTGACCTTTTTTCCAGTAAAAGGCCCTAATAGGGTTAGGATTCCCCACAATATCTAACTGTGGGTATGAAAGAAAATTTTGGTAATGGAGGATCTATTCTCTTTTTTTTTTTTTCAAAAAATGATCTATCCCCTAATAGGGTTAGGATTCCCCACAATATCTAACTGTGGGTATGAAAGAAAATTTTGGTAATGGAGGATCTATTCTCTTTTTTTTTTTTTCAAAAAATGATATTGGAGATTGTGTAATGCTTACTCTCAAACTCTTTGTTTACACAGTAGTAATATTCTTTGTTTCTCTCTTCATCTTCGGATTCCTATCTAATGATCCAGGACGTAATCCTGGACGTGAAGAATAAAAGAAAAAGGCTTTTTCGTTTTCCTTACTTGATTTTTCAAATTTCTTAGGATTTTATCTATTCCACACGTTTAACTAAGGGTTTGCGAATAAATCAAATATCACGTCATCAACGGAAAGAGAGGGATTCGAACCCTCGGTACGAATAACTCGATACACACGTTTAACTAAGGGTTTGCGAATAAATCAAATATCACGTCATCAACGGAAAGAGAGGGATTCGAACCCTCGGTACGAATAACTCGTACAACGGATTAGCAATCCGACGCTTTAGTCCACTCAGCCATCTCTCCCAATTCAAAAAAGATAATTACTATGTTACATTACACATAAAGTAAGGGTTGAAAAAAGTCTTTCTTTCTCTCTCTCTCTTTTTTTTATCAGTAAGTTCATTTAGATAAAGTAAGGGCTCGAAGAATCCAATATATATATAAAGAAAAATAAAATAAATAGATAAATATAAAGAAAAATAAAGAAGACCCCCTTGCTTTGATTTTGTCCGAAAGGGCTTTTTTATTCCCATGGCCTGGCCTGGTCAATACCTAGCCGGGCCCTTTTTTTGTTTCAACGAATCATAGATAAAATGATTTATCTGATTTGAAAACAAAAATGCTTGCTATTAACGCAATGACAAAAAGAAGAAGGACTTGTTCTATTTTGATTATATAAAATCAAAGGGTCATTTCTTATTATTCTTTCTTTTTTTTTATTTACTTTCCTTTTTTACTTTACTACTTTCTACACTTTACTGGAATAAAGTTACTGGAATAAAGAGAAAAAAAAAGAAAATAAAACTGTGGATTCTTACACAATGCATTTTTATGTTAGGATTTCGGCGGTTTTGTCGAGCCATATCTATCAAAATTCCTCCAGCAAAAGAAACGATAAAACTTGTTATTTAGTTATTTAAATTTAAATGAACCCTCTTTTCCTAATCTCATTAAGTCCTCCCATGAAAAACGCCAACACTCTAATTTTCATGATTCTTTTATGATCCTATCGTGATTACGCCCAATTCC